GAATATCTTTTACATATCCGCCCAGTTTGTCAACGTTTTTTGAAATGATACAACAGAAGATGCTTTTGTGCACGACAGAAAAGCTATCCCCAGCAGAACTGTATAATCATTGGTTTTATACCAATGAACAAAAACGAAACAACCTCATCAACGAACTTATCAATCGAATTGAAGCTCTAGACAAGGGGTCTCTTGCTATGGATGTACTCGAAAAAAGAACTAGATTGTGCAATGATGAGACTGAACAAGAATGCTTACCTAAAATATATGATCCTCTTTTGAATGGACCCCATCGTGGAACAATCAAAGAATTGTATTCAGGTTCAAACATGAACGAGTATTTAATAAACTCGATAGAAGATTCTATCGAAACTCTTTGGATAAACAAACTTCATGATATCGCTCTTCCTACTGCCCTTACTACTGATTACCGAGAATTTGAAGAAAAAATAAAAAACACTTTCACTTTTATTAAATTAAATTTAAATTAAAATTTGATTTTAAATTGTAAATTAAAAATACAGTAAATTACTATAAAAATAAATACATAAAATAAGTAAAAGAAGAGATAAGAAGAGATTCGTCCTCCGCCTACATATTTGATAATTTCTGCTACAAATAAATTTAGAATAGCAACAGCATTCGTAATTCCATCAATTACTTGTTTATCAAAAAAATAACTTAGTTCTGCCAGCCCTCTTATACCTGTAGTTAAGGTTTTTGTATAAATAGCGTCTATGTAACCACGATTATATGACCAATTATATATAAAATTGAGTATTTTGTCCCAAATAATTCTCCTAGGACCCAGTTGAACAGATAAATTTATGAAGTTCAAATTATTAAAATTGGAATAAGCAGGCCCATAGAAAAGAAACGCTATAAATATTCCGAAATATGCTATACTGACTGAAAAAATAGCATTTATCACAAATTCATCCCAATCAAAATCATAATTTGAATGTAAAAAGTTTATTGATGGAGTTAACCATCTGGATAATATATCTAAATGAATTATTCCTTGACCAAAAGGAATTCCTATGGATCCAACGAACAAAGTAACTAAGACCAATATAAGAAGTGGTAATAACATAGTATTGTCCGATTCATAAGGATATGTGGAAATTTTTTTATTGGAAAAATTTTTTATAGTAATAAGAGGCCCCACCATATTGGTTTCTACATTACCAACAATAGGATATACTTTTTTCGAAAAAACAGAAATTCTTTGATTATGATTCATTGTTGATAAAATCAAATTATTTTTTTTTACTTTTTTTCCTTTTTTTCCCCAGATAGATATTGAATGGAACACATTATTTTTTTTGCCGCTGTAATTTTTACAATTACTATTTAAATGACCTTCAAAAGTAAGTAAATACATCCGAAACATATAAAATGCAGTTAATCCTGCTGTGAAACAAGCTATTATTGCAAAAATGGGTGAATACAACCAACTATCATTAAGAATTTCATCTTTGGACCAAAAACAAGCAAGAGGTGGAATACCACAAAGAGAAAGCGTGCCTAAAAAAAATGAAATTTTTGTAATTGGGACATATTTTTTTAAACCACCCATAAGAACCATATTCTGGCTTTTATCTGGGGAATACCCAACAATAGTTTCCATTGAATGAATAATGGAGCCAGATCCTAAAAACAATAATGCTTTCGAATAGGCATGAGTGATCAAATGAAATAAAGCAGTTCGATAAGATCCCATACCTAAAGCTAACATAATATAGCCCAATTGCGACATTGTAGAATAGGCTAGACTTCTTTTAATGTCTCTTTGAGCAAGAGCTAAAGTAGCTCCTAATAGTATTGTTATTATACCTACCAAAGAAATTATATTCAGTATGTAAGGTATGACTGTAAAAAGAGGAAAAAGTCGAGCTACAAGAAAAATTCCTGCTGCTACCATAGTAGCAGCATGTATAAGAGCCGAAATAGGAGTAGGGCCTTCCATAGCATCAGGTAACCATACATGAAGAGGGAATTGCGCAGACTTGGCAACCGAACCTACAAATAATAGGGAAGCACACAAAGTAAGAAATAAAGAATTGTCCCCATTATTATCAATCAAATTATTGGCTATTTCAAATAAATCCCGAAATTCAAAACTCCCCGTTATCCAATAAAGACCTAAGATTCCTAAAAATAAAAAAAAATCCCCTACACGATTAGTTACAAACGCTTTTTGACAAGCAGTTGCGGCAAGGGGTCGTGTGAACCAAAAACCTATTAATAGATACGAACACATTCCAACTAATTCCCAAAAAATATAAATTTGTATCAAATTTGAACTAGTAACTAATCCCAGCATCGAAGCGTTAAAAAAACTAATATAAGCAAAAAATGTCAAATAGCCTTGATCATGAGACATATAATTGTCACTATAAATAAGAACCATTATTCCAACAGTAGTTATTAATATTAACATAATGGAAGTAAGCGGATCTATTAAGTGGCCTAAATCTAAAGCAAAATCATTATTTAAGGTCCAAGACCATACATATTGGTAGGATGGACTGCCATTTATTTGCTGAATAGACAGATTGGCGGAAAAAATCATAACGATACTTAGTAATAAAACACTAAGAAAAGCCCATATACGACGAATATTTTTTGTTGCCGCCGGGAAAAGAAAAAGGCCTACCCCTATTGCTATAGGAACCGGAAGGGGGACGAAAGGTATGATCCACGCATATTGATACGTATATTCCATAAAAAATAAACCTTTTTTTATTGTTAAATTGTTTCCGATTCACCAACTCTTTTATATTTAGAACGGAGCAAAAAAAAAATAAAGATATGAAAAGACTTTAATAGAAATAGAATTAATATAGAAATAGAATTAAGAATTCTGATGATTTCCAAATAGTCAAATAAAAACGATTAAGTCTGGTTATTCTTTTTTTTTAATTAAAGATTAAGATATATGAACATAGAGAATATAATATTTTCAATCATTTCATTATTACAATAATTTAGTTTATATACATAAAACAAGTCCAAAAATTATGAAAAAAAAAAGTACTTGATTCCGAGTATCCTATGATCCACCAATAACTCAACCCGATAAACAAAAAAACAAGGAGATTATTTTATTATTTTCGTTAATTGAGTCGGAATTCAGAATTCAGAATCATTAATCGGTTGTGAACTAGTCCGTTGGGAAACTGAGTGAGTTGCTTATATTTGTTTCAATAAAGCAACTTAAACTTATACTTGTGATTAATTTTATTGATGTTCGTCGATTTGTTACTCATCACTTCAGTTTGCACAGAGCTGAAATAATAATAAAAATTTCTGGTTCAAATAACATATCGTTTAATAAATTTTTTACTAATGGATACTCATTTTTTCTAATTTTAATTAGATTAGATATACTTTCTTGATCCTCGATCAATTACAATTAATAGAAAGAGTTTTACAGTCTAGTTTTCTTAAATTAGGTAAGGGTTCTTAAACTTTTTGATTTCTTTTTTGAAATTAGATGAAATGCAACATGGCAAAAATAGACAATTGAAACTCTTTTTGATTCTTTTTTACCAATGGAAAGCAACTCAATTTCTATAGCCATGACATGTATATATATAAATATCTTCATTCGAATATAGTTATATATATATAATACTAGTCAGTATAAATAATTCTTTCTTCAAAATATTGTATGTAAATTTGAGTAATAAAAAAATTATATATTTTTTTGAACAATAAATGTCTTCCACATTTAACTATAAAATCAATAACCTCTGCATTTTTGAATGGCGATTCAAAAAAAGCGTATTTCTATGTCCAAAAAGCATATTCGTAAAAATTTTTGGAAAAATCAAGTGTATTGGGCAGGAATAAAAGCTTTTCTTTAGCAAAATCCCTTTCGACCGGGAATTCTAAAAGCTTTTTTGTACAACAAACAAGTAATATATTATATAATAAAGACTTGGAAAAGTCTTGGAATAATCTTAATCGATATGAACCAACGAATTCGATAATTTATAAGATAAGAAATTACCATTAATATGGTAAACTTAATGAGATGCAATTTTCTATTGTCGTATGTTGTAGGATAACATTTTTGTGTCTACTAGACAAAGGCTCGAAAAATTAGGCACAATATATCATTTTTCTCTTTACAAAGTTTTCTCTTTCTCGTTAGTGGGTTTTTGTGGGATGGGGATTGTTATTTTCCCCATCGATTCACTTTTCACAAAAATGATATTTTTCTTTTAATTTTAAAAGGCTTATTGGGTTCTGGATGCCGAATATATATTCTATGTTTTAACTTAACTATAGAATACATTAAGATACCTATCCATAAAGCACAATATGCATTCCATAATGAAAAATCGTTTTAGAAATATTGAAGACAAATTTTCACTGGTATATCTACAGCCTACTAATTGGTTTGACTAATACTTAATTAGTTTGATAAATAGTACCACGAATTATGGGTACAATTTAAATCCTAGCAATTGGCAATTTATAGTTAATCCAGTTTTCAACCTATCCAACAAACATTTTAAACCTCCTTACAATTCTCAAATTTTACAAGAACTTAAACCACACGAAAAACAATTCAGTGCGGTTTTAAAACTAACAACAATAGCCCCACCTCACACTACAATTAAGTAAGGTAATGATTATTGAACGTTTAAATAGTAATTTAAAAGATATTTTGTATCTTTCGGCAAAATAAATATTGCATTGAATTTACTCCTCCAATCTCGACGATTAAAAATGAATGGGCTATTATGATTTCGAGCAAGCCGCTATGGTGAAATCGGTAGACACGCTGCTCTTAGGAAGCAGTGCTAGAGCATCTCGGTTCGAGTCCGAGTAGCGGCATATTTCTAAAAAAGAAATACTAGTCAAATAAATACTATTATAATTCCTATAATGGATAGAATATAATTTCAGATCTCCATTCCATTCTTGGAGGATATCCTTTTTAGGATTTTTTATGATATTTTTTACTTTAGAACATATATTAACTCACATTTCCTTGTCGATTGTTTCAATCGTACTGACGATTTATTTGATTAACTTATTAGTCCACGAAATCGTAGGATTATATGATTCGTCGGAAAAAGGAATGGTAGCCGCTTTTTTATGTATAACAGGATTATTAGTTATTCGTTGGATTTATTCGGGGCATTTACCCTTAAGTAATTTATATGAATCATTAATGTTCCTTTCATGGAGTTTATCCATTATTCATATGCTTCCTTTTTTTAGAAAACAAAAAAATCTTCTAAGTGCAATAACTGCACCCAGTGCTATTTTGACTCAAGGATTTGCCACCTCAGGTCTTTTAACTGAAATGCATCAATCCACAATATTAGTACCTGCTCTACAATCACAGTGGTTAATGATGCACGTAAGTATGATGGTATTGAGCTATGCATCTCTTCTCTGCGGATCATTATTATCAGTAGCTCTTCTAGCCATTACATTTCGAAAAAATAAAAAAAAAATTTTAAAATGTAAAAACAACCATTTTAGGTCATTTTCATTTGGAAAAATTCAATACGTGAATGAAATAAGCCATGTTTTACAAAACAATTGTTTTATTTCGTTTAGAAATTATCACAGGCATCAATTAATTCAGCAATTGGATTGTTGGAGTTCTCGTGTCATTAGTCTCGGTTTTCTATTTTTAACCATAGGTATTCTTTCGGGAGCAGTATGGGCTAATGAAGCGTGGGGATCCTACTGGAATTGGGACCCAAAAGAAACTTGGGCATTTATTACTTGGACAATATTCGCAATTTATTTACATACTAGAACAAATGAAAATTTGCAAGGCTCAAATTCTGCAATTGTGGCTTCTATAGGATTTTTTATAATTTGGATATGCTATTTTGGAGTCAATCTATTAGGAATAGGGCTGCATAGTTATGGTTCATTCGCATTAACATTTAATTGAAAAAAAAAAAGCAGTTACGAATAGAATATCAAATACATAATAGGAATAGCATAAGCATAGATAACTAAAGTTTGTACGAGTTTTTGAAAATCATTTGAATCAAGTCAAATGATTTTCAAAAACTACAAAAATATTTGATTACAATTAAAGTTTATTTTATTAAGTTTTAAGTTAAAGTAAATTCATTTTTTGAACTTTTTTTTTACTTTTTTATTATAAAATAAAAACTAACTATCTATAAAAATAATTAGATATAATAGTTTCTACCTTGTCAATTGATAGTGAGAGAACGAAATCCGGATAAATACCAATACCTATTACGGGTAGAAAAATACAGATTGAAAGAAATAGTTCGCGCGGCCCAGAATCTAAAAAATGAGAATTTTTAGAATTAAATTGCTTATATCCGTAGAACATCTGACGTAACATAGATAATGAATAAATAGGAGTTAATATCATTCCAATTGCCGTTACAAAAGTTATTAGTATTTTTGGCATTAAAAGAAATTTTTGGCTCATAATTAATCCCAAAAATACTACAAATTCTGCAACAAAACCACTCATTCCAGGCAATGCAAGAGAAGCCAGCGAAAAGCTACTGAACATTGTAAATATTTTTGGCATTGGGATAGTTATTCCCCCCATTTCATCGAGATAAACAAGACGTGTTCTATCGTAACTCGTTCCTGCCAAGAAAAAAAGTGCAGCACCGATAAATCCATGAGAGATCATTTGTAAAAGGGCCCCGTTGAGTCCTGTATCAGTTATGGAACTAATTCCTATAATTATGAAACCCATATGAGATACAGAGGAATAGGCAATTCTCTTTTTTAAATTACGCTGACCCGGAGATGCTGAAGCTGCATAGATTATTTGAATTGCACCTACTATCATCAACCAGGGAGAAAATATAGAATGAGCATGGGGTAATAATTCCATATTGATACGAACCAATCCATATGCTCCCATTTTTAATAAGATTCCAGCTAAAAGCATACATGTACTGTAATGGGCTTCCCCATGGGTATCTGGTAACCATGTATGTAGAGGTATAATCGGTAATTTGATAGCATAAGCAATAAGAAATCCAAAATAGAATAGTATTTCCAATGCCACAGGATACGGCTGATTGGCTGATGTTTCAAAATTTAATGTTGGTTCATTGGAACCATATAAACCCATACCTAGAACTCCCATTAAGAGAAAAATGGAACCCCCCGCGGTGTACAAAATAAACTTTGTAGCTGAGTACAAACGTTTCTTCCCTCCCCACATGGATAAAAGTAGGTAGACAGGAATTAATTCTAATTCCCACATGATAAAAAAAAGTAAAAGATCTCGAGAAGAAAATAATCCTATTTGGCCGCTGTACATTGCTAACATAAGGAAATGGAACAATTTTGAATCTCGAGTAACTGGCCAAGCTGCTAAAGTAGCTAAAGTCGTGATGAATCCCGTGAGTAAAATGGGTCCTATGGAAAGCCCATCAATTCCCAGTCTCCAATGAAAATCAAAAAAATTGATCCATTTATAATCTTGCTCCAATTGGATTAATGGATCATCCAATTGGAAATGATAACAGAATACATAGGCCATTAGAAGTAGTTCTAATAGGCATATACAAATAGTATACCACCTAATAACCTTATTTCCTCTATGAGGGAAAAAGAAAATGAAAGTACCCGCGAATATCGGCAAAACAACAATTATAGTTAACCAAGGAAAATCATTCGTGGTAAAAACAAGATACACTTACTTTGACTTTGACCCGAAAACCCGTACTCGAGAAAAGAAAAAATTATTAGTTTTATTATTATATATATTTCTTTTCTCGAGTACGGGTTTTGTCGGTAAAGATAAAAAATGATGGATTCAAGTGGAATTTTCTCGAACGTATCAATAACCTAGACCCATGCTACGAGTTGTCTCGTGCCATAAATAAACCCGGACACTCAAAAAATCGGTTGGGCAAGCGGATTCACACCTTTTACAACCTACACAGTCTTCTGTTCTTGGAGCAGAAGCAATTTGTTTAGCTTTACACCCGTCCCAGGGTATCATCTCTAATACATCCGTGGGGCAAGCTCGTACACATTGAGTACACCCTATACATGTATCATAAATCTTTACTGAATGTGACATTGGATCTATAATTTTTTTTTAACATCATAAAATTTCGATCTAGTAAAGTAGTAAATTAATTATATATTGTAGACACCAGATGAATCAATGATTTAGTAGATTTACCAGAATCAATCTACTTCTGGATCTGCTCATGAAAGAAGGCCAAGATACTTTGATTTATTACATTTTATCAAATAGCACTATATGCTGCACATACCCATTTTTTTATTGGCAGATACTCTATATTTTTTTTTATAAACCCTATTTATTCAACAAAGTCGATTGATTGATACGAGTTGATTTTCTGTTACGATGAATTGATGAAACAATAGCTAATCCAATAGCTGCTTCAGCAGCTGCAATTGCTATAACAAAAATCGAGAAAATGTCTCCTTTTAATTGGCGACTATCAAATAAATCCGAAAATGTTACGAAATTTATATTAACTGCATTCAGTATAAGCTCAAGACACATAAGCGCTCGAACCATATTTCGACTTGTAATCAATCCATAGATACCGATGCATAATAAATAGGCACTCAAAACAAGTACATGTTCGAGCATCATTGAACAACTCCTCATCAATCTCGATTCATTTCAATATGAACAACAATTTAACCGATTCAATTGACTAAAATAGAATTAAAAAAGTACGCAAAAAGGTATTGGTAATAGAAAATAGATATAAATATAGAAAAATTCCGTTTTTTTTTTCATTTTTTTTATACTTTTATCTTTATATTTATATATTTATACATGAACAATAAAAAAATATTTTGAAGAAAAGAACAAGTCTATATTAATTAAATTAATATAATTTTATATTATTTAATTTCGAAATATTTAGTACTGACGAGCCATAGCAATTGCACCGATCAAGGCAACTAAAAGAATTATCGAAATAAGTTCAAATGGAAGAAAAAAATCTGTTGATAAATGAATCCCAATTTGTTGACCATTATTTATCAAGTCCTGCTCTATAATCTGGTTTGACCTTGTAGTCCAAATAATACCGTACCATGACGTATCTGGGATAGTAGTAATTAATGAAACAAAAATACTTGTACAAACCAGTGAAGTGACTCCATCTCCAACAGTCCAAAGATAGAAATCTTTGTAATATTCTGAACCATTCATAAACATCACGGCAAATACAATTAATACATTTATTGCTCCCACATAAATAAGGAGCTGTGCAGCAGCTACAAAATGGGAGTTCGATGGAATATGGAATAAGGATGTACAAACAAGAACCAATCCCAACGAAAAGGCAGAAAAAATTGGATTGGTAAGTAATACCACTCCTAGACTTCCCACTATAAGACCCAATCCCAAAAAAACTAAAAGAAAATCATGTATTGGTCCAGGCAAATCCATTCTATGTAAAATAAAAGATAAATTAAGTAGAAATTTTTCATGACCTTATTGAACAAACAAAAAAAAAAGAAGAGGTTACCTATTTTTTGATACCCTTCTAATTGAATTAAATCAATATAGGGTCGTGTGTGGGTTGATGTAGATATGTTTATTTATTATATGAATGATTGAATACCATTTGTTTATCTGAAAGTTTCGTTCAAAATTGCATTGAAAAAATGTCTCGATTCAATTATTTAAATTATTTAGAGTAGAGTATAGAATAATTCTTCTATTTTCTTTTTTTTTTTTATTTATATATTATAATCACAGATATGATATTTATATATATATACTGTATGTAATGTAGTATTTTAATATACAGAGAATAGATAAATATATTTTTATGAATATATGAAAATCATTACTCTCAACCCCTTTAGGATTTTTAGTTATTATCTAAGCAAAATAAAATGAAAGAAGCTTCGCTACTTTCAATCAAAACGGAATTTTAGTAATTGGTAATTGTTCTTGAATCAAGTGGTTTAGCCGTGCCTTTTTTGATTTGAGTCGAATTCCTAATTGTTC